CATTTATTAGTAAAAAAATAATGAGGGGGCTTTAAAATATTATAAAATAATTTTTTATTACATAATAATTTTTAGTTTAATTTAATATAAATAATTCGTTACATGTGTGTGTATATATATATATTAAATATGTATTTATAAAAATAATAATTAATAAATAATTTATTATATATTATATATTTAAATTAAAATTTACTATTAATATAAATAATTTAATCGTAATAAATTTATTTATTACGAATCTATATATATATATAAATATTTTATTATATATATATTATTTATTTAGGTCTATTATTTTATTAAATAGGCATTATTTATAAATTGAAATAATAAAATTTTATGAATTATTATATTTAATATAAATGTATATATAATATCATTTTTAAATGTTTAACAATATCTATATAATTAATAATCATTTATTAATCGTATATATAACTGAAATTAGAATTAATTTATAATAAATTTTTATTATTGGTAATCATTTTTATAAATACACTAAAGAAAAAGAAGAGATTATTAATACTTTAATAGAAATAGTAAATTATTAATCATAGATAAATTATTTATAAAAATAATAATTAATAAATAATTTATTATATATTATATATTTAAATATATTAATTATTAAATAATTTATTATATATTTAAGTATATTAATTATTAAATAATTTATTATATATTTAAATTATATACTAATTATAAGTATTTATATATAAAAAAAAAAAAAAAAAAATAATAAAATTTAATATAATAAAATATATTATATATTATAAATTGAATCCATAATTTTAAATATTTTATTAAATTAAGGGGAAAAAAAACTTAAAGTTAGCCAAATGCTTAAATTAATTATTTAATATATTTATAATTTAAATAATTTAAATTAAGTTTATTATAAAGTAATTTAATTTAAATAAAAAAATTAGGTTCCGTAATATAATTAAATAAATAAAAATGTTTTATTTTAGCATATAAATTTGTTTATAATTTATTTTACATGTAAATTTTAGTGAGAGTTATAAATTATTTAAAAAATAATTTATTTATTTTATTCGCAGTGATTAATATTAATTATTAAAGAAATTTAGAATTAATAATATTATTTAATATTAGCAAAATTTGTGCCAGCTGCTGCGGTTAGACAAAAAATATAAATAAATTAGTTTAGATTTATAATTAAATTGTTTATTGTATAAAAAAGTTAAATTTATTAGGTGAAATTTTGAATTTAATAAATTATATAATTAAGTTATTGAAATTATGAAATTTTAATAATAAACTAGGATTAGATACCCTATTATTTAAAATGTAAATTTATAATCTAGAATAGTATTAGTTATGTTCTTGAAATTTAAAAAATTTGGCGGTATTTTAGTCTATTCAGAGGAACCTGTTTTATAATTGATAATCCACGTTGGACCTTACTTAATTTTGTTTAATATGTATACCGCCGTCATCAGAATGTCTTAAAAAAGAAATAATTTTCTAAAATTTTCAATATAAATTATGTCAGGTCAAGGTGCAGTTTATAGTTAAGTAAAAATGGGTTACAATAAATTTATTTTTGGATAAGAAATTGAAATATTTTTTTGAAATTGGATTTGATAGTAAAATAAAAAAGAAAAATTATTTGATTTTAGCTCTAAAATATGCACATATCGCCCGTCGCTCTCGTTATTAAGATGAGATAAGTCGTAACATAGTAGATGTACTGGAAAGTGTATCTAGAATGACAATTTAAAGCTTAAATAGTAAAGTTTTTCATTTACATTGAAAAGAAATTCGTGCAATTCGATTTAAATTGATAAGTAAATTTTATTAAAAAAATTTATTTAATTATTAAATTAATAAAAATAATTTTATGAGAATAGTTTTTGTAATTTTTAGTGAAAAAATAATTTTAATTATAGTGAATTAGTATTGTGAAAGAAAAATGAAATAAATTGAAAATAAATTAATTTAAAAGAAAATTTTTTTTATTGTACCTTGTGTATCAGGGTTTTTTAATTAAAAAATATTAATAAATATTTTTCTCGAATTTTAGAGATCTAATTAATTATATTAGTTATTGTAGCATAAATATTAATAATAATTAATTAGAAATGAAATGTTATTCGTTCTGAAATATATCTAGTTTTTTAAGAAATAAATTTAATTTATATATTTTTAATAGTAATAATTTAATTTATTAATTTATTATTTTAAAATATAAATATTTTAAGGGATAAGCTTTAAAATAAATTTTTATAAGATTATTTAATATAAAATAATTATAGGTTTAGAAATAGCCATTAATTGTAAATATGTTATAATATATTTTTTATAAATATTATTTATTTAATTTTTAAATTTTTATTAAAACATTAATTTTAACAATAAAAATTAAGAGATAATGATTAAATTAGTATATTTAAATTTATAAATAAATATGAATGATAGGTTTTTAAAAGGAACTCGGCAAATTAAATATTCGCCTGTTTATCAAAAACATGTCTTTTTGGTTTTATTTAAAGTCTGACCTGCCCACTGAAAATTTTTAAAGGGCCGCGGTATTTTGACCGTGCAAAGGTAGCATAATCATTAGTTTTTTAATTGAAAGCTTGTATGAATGGTTGGACGAAATATTGACTGTCTCTATTAAATTTATAATAGAATTTAACTTTTTTGTTAAAAGGCAAAAATTAGTTTAAAGGACGAGAAGACCCCATAGAGCTTTATAATTTTATAATATAATTTATAAAGAATTATTTGAATTTTATTAAAAAAATTATTTTGTTGGGGTGACAATAAAATTTATTAAACTTTTATTATTTTATTACATTGATTTATGAATTATTGATCCAATTTTATTGATTAAAAAATTAAGTTACCTTGGGGATAACAGCGTAATTTTTTTAAAGAGTTCATATCGACAAAAAAGATTGCGACCTCGATGTTGGATTAAGAGTAATTTTAGGTGTAGAAGTTTAAAATATTGGGTCTGTTCGACCCTTAAATTCTTACATGATCTGAGTTCAAACCGGCGTAAGCCAGGTTGGTTTCTATCCTTAAAAAATTAAAATATTTTAGTACGAAAGGACCAAATATTTAATATATAAATATTTTATTTTATGAATATAATTAATTATATTATTTTGGCAGATTAGTGCAATAAATTTAGAATTTATGTATGTAAATTATTTACAAATAATACTTGATATGACAAGAATTATTATTAGTTTTGATTAGTGTAATTTTATTATTAATATGTGTAATAGTAGGGGTTGCTTTTTTAACATTATTAGAGCGAAAAGTTTTAGGATATATTCAAATTCGAAAGGGGCCTAATAAAGTTGGGTTATGCGGAATTCCTCAACCGTTTTGTGATGCAATTAAATTATTTACTAAGGAGCAAACTTATCCTTTAATATCTAATTATTTACCTTATTATTTTAGTCCTGTATTTTCTTTATTTTTAGGATTATTAATTTGATTATGTATTCCTTATTATACAAATTTATTTATATTTAATTTAGGGGTATTATTTTTTTTATGTTGTACTAGATTAGGAGTATACACTGTTATAATTGCTGGATGATCTTCTAATTCTAATTATGCTTTATTAGGGGGATTACGTGCAGTGGCCCAAACTATTTCTTATGAGGTTAGTATGGCTTTGATTTTACTATGTTTTGTATTTTTAGTAGGGGATTATAATTTAATGAATTTTATAATTTATCAAAATATTTGATTTATTTGAATTATATTTCCTTTATCTTTAGTGTGAGTAGCTTCAATATTAGCAGAAACTAATCGAACTCCTTTTGATTTTGCTGAAGGAGAATCTGAATTAGTTTCTGGATTTAATGTAGAGTATAGAAGAGGAGGATTTGCTTTAATTTTTTTAGCTGAGTATGCAAGAATTTTATTTATAAGTATATTATTTGTAGTAATTTTTATAGGATGTGATATTTATTCATTTTTATTTTATATTAAATTAATGTTAATTTCTTTTTTATTTATTTGAGTACGTGGAACATTGCCTCGATTTCGTTATGATAAATTAATATATTTAGCTTGAAAAAGATTTTTACCTTTTTCATTAAATTATTTAATATTTTTTGTAGGATTAAAAATTTTTATATTTTTTTTATTTTAAATAATTAAGATTAGTAAAGTTAATAGAAAATTATATTTCTATCTTATGTTTTCAAAACACATGCTTATTTCAAGCTCATTAACTAATTGATTAATTTATCTCATCATATTATAATTAATGGATTAAGCAAATAATAAGAAAAATATAAAATAGTTAGAATTTGGCCAATTAAAACATATGGAGTTTCAACTGGACGAGCTCCAATTCATGTTAAAAGAATTACAATTCTAAATATTAATCAAAATAAAATTTGATTGATGGGATAAAATTGTAATCCTCGAAATTTACCTGTATGAGTAAATGGAAGAATAAATAAAATTGCAATTGAAGCAATTAGAGCAATTACACCACCAAGTTTGTTAGGGATTGAACGAAGAATTGCATAAGCAAAAAGAAAATATCATTCTGGTTGAATATGAATTGGTGTAACAAGAGGATTAGCAGGAATAAAATTATCAGGATCTCCAAGTATATAAGGACTTATGAGTGTTAAAAGGATTAATGCTATTAATATAATTATAAATCCAAAAATATCTTTAAAAGAAAAATAGGGATGAAAGGGAATTTTATCAATATTTCTATTAATTCCTAATGGATTATTAGATCCTGTTTGATGTAAAAATAATAAATGAATTATTGTTATTGCTGCTACAATAAAAGGAAGAACAAAATGAAGAGTAAAGAATCGAGTTAAAGTGGCATTATCAATAGCAAATCCTCCTCAAATTCATTGCACTAAAGTTGTTCCTAAATAAGGAATAGCTGAAAGTAAGTTAGTAATTACTGTTGCTCCTCAAAAAGACATTTGTCCTCATGGTAAAACATATCCTATAAAAGCAGTTGCTATTACTGCGAATAAAATAAGAACTCCTATAGATCAAGTTATATGGTATAAATAAGATCTATAATAAATTCCTCGTCCAATATGTATATAAATGCAAATAAAAAAAAATGAAGCCCCATTTGCGTGTAAGGTTCGTAATAATCATCCATGATTTACATCTCGACAAATGTGAGCAATTCTATTGAAAGCTAAATCAATATCAGCAGTATAATGTATTGCTAAAAATAAACCTGTTAAAATTTGAATAATTAAGCATAATCCTAATAATGAACCAAAATTTCATCAAGCTGAAATATTAGAAGGAGCTGGTAAGTCTACTAATGCATTATTAGCAATTTTAATTAATGGGTGTGAAAGTCGTAATGGTTTATTCATTAGTTAATTTGGCGAAGAGGACCATAAAAATTATTTGTAATTTTTACAATAATAATAAGAGTTAAAAATAAATAATTAATTAATAAAATAGTTAATATATTAGTAGGAAAATTATATAATTTATTTAAATTTAATCTATTTTCTTTAATAAAATTTATTTCATTAGTAATAAATAATATTTCAGAAGTTATTGAAAATGATCTTAAAGATGAAATATCATTTAAAATAAAAATTATAAATATAGATGTTATTAAAATTAAAATTGTTAATAAAAAATTTTTTATTGAAAAGTTAAATATTTCATTTGAAGCAAGGGAAGTTATATAAATAAATAAAACTAATATTCCTCCAATAAAAATTAAAAAAAGAGTATATGCAAATCAAAAAGTTTTTATAAATAATCCTGTAATTAAACAAATAATAAAAGTTTGGATTAATAAAATAAATCCTATGGATAATGGATGTTTTATTTGAGTAAATAAATATCTAATAATAAGACTACAAATAATAAGTATAAATTGTATGATTTCAGAAAATAGTTTAATAAAAATATTAATTTTGGAGATTAATGATAAAGAAGTTCTTTTTTTCTGATGTTTTAAAAAAAATTTTTTTATTTTTGATTTACAAGACCAATGTTTTTTTATTAAACTATTAAAACTAATGTTAATATTTATATATTGAGGATTTCCTATTTTTATATTTTTATCTGGAGTAATAATTTTTGTTTTTAATTGTAAGCATTTATTAGTTATATTATTAAGTTTAGAATTTATAGTTTTGAGATTATTTATATTTATAGTAATTTATTTAAGATTATTTAATTATGAAATATTTTTTAGTATATTATATTTAACTTTTTGTGTTTGTGAAGGGGCTTTAGGGCTATCTATTTTAGTTTCTATAATTCGAACTCATGGTAATGATTATTTTAATTCTTTTAGTATTTTACAATGTTAAAAATTTTATTAATAATATTATTTATGATTCCTTTTTGTTTTTTTAAAAATTTATATTGAATGGTACAAAATATATTATTTTTGATTAGTTTTATTTTTATTATTATAAATTTTTATAATAATAATTGAAGAAGAATTAGTTATTTTTTAGGGTGTGATATTTTATCTTATGGTTTAATTTTATTAAGAATTTGAATTTGTGTTTTAATATTAATAGCAAGAGAAGGAGTTTATCGTAATAAAAATTATTGACAATTTTTTTTATTTATTATTATTGTTTTATTAATTTTTTTATATCTAACATTTTCTTCAATAAATTTATTTTTATTTTATTTATTTTTTGAAAGAAGATTAATTCCTACTTTATTTTTAATTATAGGGTGAGGGTATCAGCCAGAACGATTGCAGGCAGGGGTATACTTGTTGTTTTATACTTTATTTGCTTCTTTACCTTTATTAGTAGGTATATTTTATATTTATAATGAAATTATACATTTAGAATTTATGTTGTTGTCAGTAGATCAATTTAGAGGGCTATTATATTTATCTTTGATTTTTGCTTTTTTAGTTAAAATACCTATATTTTTAGTTCACTTATGGTTACCTAAAGCTCATGTTGAAGCACCAGTGTCTGGGTCTATAATTTTAGCGGGAGTTTTATTAAAATTAGGGGGATATGGTATTTTACGTGTATTACCATTAATTCAAAGTGTAAATATAATTTTTAGTTGATATTGAATTAGAATTAGTTTAGTTGGAGGAGTATTAGTTAGATTTATATGTTTACGTCAAACAGATTTAAAATCATTAATTGCTTATTCATCTGTCGCTCATATGAGAATTGTATTGAGAGGAATATTAACAATAACAAGATGAGGAATATCTGGGGCTTATGTTTTAATGATTGCTCATGGGCTGTGTTCTTCAGGTTTATTTTGTTTAGCTAATATTAGTTATGAACGAATAGGAAGACGAAGATTATTTATTAATAAAGGTATATTAAATTTTATACCAAGTATAGCTTTATGATGATTTTTATTAAGTTCTTGTAATATGGCTGCCCCTCCTTCTTTAAATTTATTAGGTGAAATTAGTTTATTAAATAGAATCATTAGTTGATCATGAATTAGAATATTTATATTAGCAATATTATCTTTTTTTAGAGCCGCATATACTTTATATTTATATTCTTATAGACAACATGGAAAATTATATTCAGGATCTTACTCTTTTATAAGAGGGTTAAATCGTGAATATTTATTATTATTTTTACATTGATTTCCGTTAAATTTATTAATTTTAAAAAGTGATGTTTGTATATTATGAATATATTTAAATAGTTTAAAAAAAATATTGATTTGTGGTGTCAATGATATGAATTATTTCATTTTAAATTGTGTATAATATCTCAATTTGTTTTATTAGATTTTTGTGTTTAGTATTAATTAGATTAATATTTTTTATTATAGGATTAAATTTTTTAATGGTTGATTTAGTTATATTTATTGAATGAGAAATTTTGTCATTAAATAGAACTTCAATTGTTATAACTTTATTATTTGATTGAATTAGTTTAATATTTATATCTTTTGTATTATTTATTTCTTCAATAGTAATTTATTATAGAAAAGAATATATACAAGAAGATTATAATATTGGTCGTTTTATTTTATTAGTTTTAATATTTGTTTTATCAATGATATTATTGATTATTAGTCCTAATTTAATTAGAATTTTATTAGGGTGAGATGGATTAGGTCTTGTTTCATATTGTTTGGTTATTTATTTCCAAAATGTAAAATCTTTTAATGCAGGAATATTAACAGCCTTATCAAATCGGGTTGGAGATGTAGCTTTATTATTGGCAATTGCTTGAATAATAAATTATGGATCTTGAAATTATATTTTTTATTTAGAATTAATAAAAAGAGATTTTGAAATAATATTAATTGGTGGGCTTGTAGTTTTAGCTGCTATAACTAAAAGAGCTCAAATTCCTTTTTCTTCTTGGTTACCTGCAGCAATAGCTGCTCCGACCCCTGTATCAGCTTTAGTACATTCTTCAACACTAGTAACAGCGGGGGTTTATTTATTAATTCGATTTAATGTTTTATTAGAAAATACTTATTTAGGTCAATTTATATTATTAATTTCTGGATTAACAATATTTATAGCAGGATTAGGGGCTAATTTTGAATTTGATTTAAAGAAAATTATTGCTTTATCTACTTTAAGACAGTTGGGATTAATAATAAGAATTTTATCAATAGGATTTTATAAATTAGCATTTTTTCATTTATTAACTCATGCTTTATTTAAAGCATTATTATTTATATGTGCAGGAGCTATTATTCATAATATAAAAAATAGTCAAGATATTCGAATAATAGGAAATTTAGTAAAACAAATACCACAAACTACAGCTAATTTTAATTTAGCAAACTTAGCTTTGTGTGGTATACCTTTTTTAGCTGGGTTTTATTCAAAGGATTTAATTTTAGAAATTGTTATGTTATCAAATATTAATAGTTTCAGCTTTTTTTTATATTTTTTTTCTACTGGTTTAACAGTTTGTTATTCTTTTCGATTAGTATTTTATTCTTTAGTTGGAGATTTTAATAGATCTTCTTTACATCCAATAAATGATGAAAGAAAAATTATATTGCGGGGGATAATAGGATTATTAATTATAGCAATTATTGGCGGTAGTATATTAAGATGATTAATTTTTCCAACCCCAGAAATAATTTGTTTACCTATATATTTAAAAATATTAACATTATTTGTATGTTTTAGAGGGGGTTTATTGGGGTATTTAATTTCTAATATTTCATTAAAATTTTTTAATAAGTCTTTAAATTATTATAAAATAAGTTATTTTAGAAGAAGTATATGAAATATACCTATTTTATCTACTTTAGGTATTATTTATTATCCTTTAATAATTGGTAAAAAAACTTATGATAATATAGATCAAGGGTGAAGAGAACAAATTGGGTCTCAAAATATATATTTAATTTTTATACGTGGGGCTTTAATTAGTCAAATATTACAAAATAATAATTTAAAAATTTATTTATTGAGTTTTGTTCTTTGATTTATTATATTATTAATTTTTAGAATTTATTATTCAAATAGCTTATATTTAGAGTATAACATTGAAGATGTTGTGGAGATTGTTAAATCTTTGAATAAATAATTTTATTATTATATAACTTTTTATAGTAATTTATAAAAATAGATATTTTATTTTTACAGTGAAAATGTAAGGTTTTAATTAAACTATATAAATAGAAATATAAATGGAGTTTAACCATTAAAGAAAAAAGTTAGCAGCTTTTACTTGTTCCTCATATTTCTTTAATTGGAATATTTATTCAATTTTATCATTAACAGTGATATACCTCTTTTTTGGTTTCAATTAATTAGAATAAGGATGTAATACATCTAAGATTAGGTCGAAACTAATTGCAATTTATCGCTTCATATTCAAGGCAGATTGAAGAATCAATACTTTTTGAATGCAAATCAAATGTTATATTTAACTACAGCCCCATGAAGATCAGTTTAAAGCTCCTTGATTTCATTCGTGATATAAACCAATTAAAAGAATTAGAATAAAAATAATTGATGTACTTATTCATATAATTAAATCTGAATAATTAATTACTAAAATTATAGGTAAAATTAAAGCAATTTCTACATCGAAAATTAAAAAAATAATTGTAATTAAAAAAAATCGTAATGAAAATGGAAGGCGAGAAGAAGATTTAGGATCAAATCCACATTCAAATGGAGAACATTTTTCTCGGTCTATAAAAGTTTTTTTTGATAAAAGAGAAGCTAATAGTATAACGATTAAAGCAATTATTATAATTACAATACTTAAAATTAATGTTAAATAAATTATTTATACTAAATTATTTAGTCCTTATGATTGGAAGTCATATATACTTATATACTATATAAATAATTATCTACCTCATCAATAAATAGAAATATATAAAAATAATCAAACTACATCAACAAAATGTCAATATCAAGCGGCAGCTTCAAATCCAAAATGGTGATTATTAGAAAAATGGTAATTAAGATGTCGTAATAAACAAATTAATAAAAAGGTTGTTCCAATTAATACATGTAATCCATGAAATCCTGTTGCCATATAAAAAGTTGAACCATAAACTGCATCTGCAATAGTAAATGGGGCTTCAATATATTCGTATGCTTGTAAAATTGAAAAATAAATACCTAAAATTACAGTAAATAATAATCCTTGAGTTGTTTGTGAATGATTACTACTTATTAAACTATGATGGGCTCAAGTAACAGTTACACCTGAAGCCAATAAAATAGCGGTATTTAATAAAGGAATTTGAAAAGGATTGAATGGGATGATTCCTATAGGAGGTCATATTGAACCTAATTCAATTGCAGGTGAAAGGCTTCTATGAAAAAAAGCTCAGAAAAATGAAATAAAGAAAAAAATTTCAGAAATAATAAATAAAATTATTCCTCATCGTAAACCAATAGTTACTGAATAAGTGTGTAATCCTTGAAATGTTCCTTCACGAGAAACATCTCGTCATCATTGATATATAGTTAAAATAATAATTATATTTCCTAAAATAAATAAATTTATTTCATATTGATGGAATCATTTAACTAATCCAGAAACAGTTGTAAAAGCCCCAATAGCGCCTGTTAAAGGTCATGGTCTATAATTTACTAAATGGAAGGTATGATTTGAATGTGTTGACATTGTTAATTTACTTCTCTAGAATAAAGAGTTCTTAAAACTGCAAATACATAAGATTGAATAATTGAAACTGCTGATTCAAGAACTAATAAAGCAATTTGAGTTCTAATTAAAATAATTACTAAAAAATGAGGAAGTGAATTACCCGTATTTCCTAATAATGTTAAAAGAAGATGTCCAGCAATTATATTAGCCGCTAATCGTACTGCTAAAGTTCCAGGACGAATTATATTTCTAATAGTTTCAATACATACTATAAATGGTATTAAAATAGCAGGGGTTCCTTGAGGAACAAGATGAGCAAATATATGTTGAGTGTGATTAATTCATCCATATAGTATGAATGATAGTCAGAGAGGAAGAGCTAATCTAAGTGTAAATACTAAGTGGCTGGATCTAGTAAATACATATGGAAATAACCCAATAAAATTATTAAATAAAATTAAAGAAAATAAAGAAATAAAAATAAAGGTACTACCAACATGACCAGATATTCCTAATAATGTTTTAAATTCTTTATGTAATATTATTATAATATTATTTCAAATAATATAATATCGAGAAGGAATAAATCAGTATATTGAAGGAATTATTAATAATCCTAAAAAGGTTCTCATTCAATTTAAAGATAAATTAAAAATATTTGTTGAGGGATCAAATACAGAAAATAAGTTAGTTATCATTTTCAATTTAAAGGAGAATAAATTTTATTTTCTGATTGAGTTGTTTTTGGAATTGTTGGTAAATAAAAAAAATAATTTAAAGTGTTAAAAATAATTAAAGTAATTGTAAAAATAATAAATAGTAATAATCAACTAATAGGGGCTATTTGTGGAATTAAAAAATATCAATAAATTGATAATTTTAGCTTGACAAACTAAGGTTATAGATTAACTAATTTTTTCATTAGAAGTAATTGCTAATTTACTATAAAATGGTTTAAGAGACCAATACTTGCTTTCAGTCATCTAATGAAGAATTAAAGCTTGTAATTCAATTAATAAAATAATTTATTGGTACACTTTCAATTACAATAGGTATAAATCTATGATTGGCCCCACAAATTTCAGAACATTGACCATAAAATAATCCAGGTCGATTAATTAAAAAACTTGTTTGATTTAGACGTCCGGGAGTTGCATCAATTTTTACTCCAAAGGCTGGGATTGTTCATGAATGTAATACATCTGCAGCAGATACTAATACTCGAATTTGAGTATTTATTGGTAAAATAATTCGATTATCAACATCTAATAGTCGAAATTCATTTAATTTTAAATCAGTTGAAGGAATTATATAAGAATCAAATTCAATATTATTAAAATCAGAATATTCATAACTTCAGTATCATTGATGTCCAATAGTTTTTAATGTAATTGAAGGGCTATAAATCTCGTCTATTAAATATAATAATCGTAAAGAAGGCATAGCAATAAATACTAAAATAATTGCTGGTAAAATTGTTCAAATAATTTCGATTATTTGTCCAGATAATAAATATCGATTAGTAAATTTATTAAATCTTAATGTTATTATTACATAACCAACTAAAATAGTAATTATAATTAAAATTATTAAAGTGTGATCATGAAAAAATGTTAATTGTTCTATTACAGGAGATGCTCTATCTTGTAATCCTAAATTTGATCAAGTTGCCATAAGTTAAGTTCTAATGAAAGAAATACTTTATATATGGGGCTTAAATCCATTGCACTAATCTGCCACATTAGATTAGTTAGTTAATAAGGGTAATTCTGAGTAACTATGTTCTGCGGGGGGTAAATTTTGGTATCATTCAATTGATGAATTTAGATGAATTGGATAAATAATAAGTCGTTTAACAACTATTCTTTCTCAAATAATAAATAAAAATATTAAAATTCCTACTAATGAAATTGTTGATCCAATGGTAGAAATAATATTTCATGAAGTATAAGCATCTGGATAATCTGAATATCGTCGAGGCATTCCTGCAAGTCCAAGAAAATGTTGGGGGAAAAATGTTAAATTTACACCAAAAAATATTACTCTAAATTGTATTTTTAATCATTGAGAATTTATAGTTAATCCGGTAAGTAGAGGATATCAATGAACAAATCCTGCTATAATAGCAAATACTGCACCTATTGATAAAACATAGTGAAAATGAGCAACTACATAATATGTATCATGAAGAATAATATCAATTGATGAATTTGCTAATACTACTCCTGTTAATCCCCCAATAGTAAATAAAAATACAAATCCTAAAGATCATAATAATGATGGAGAATATGTTAATTGAGATCCATGAAGTGTAGCCAATCAACTGAAAATTTTAATTCCTGTAGGAACAGCAATAATTATTGTTGCTGATGTAAAATAAGCTCGTGTATCAACATCTATACCTACAGTAAATATATGATGAGCTCATACAATGAACCCTAATAAACCAATTGCAAGTATAGCATAAATTATACCTAAAGCTCCAAAAGTTTCTTTTTTTCCTCTTTCTTGACTAATTACATGAGAGATTATACCAAATCCAGGTAAAATTAAAATATAAACTTCAGGATGTCCAAAAAATCAAAATAAATGTTGATAAAGAATTGGGTCTCCTCCTCCAGCTGGATCAAAAAAAGATGTATTTAAATTTCGATCAGTTAATAGTATAGTAATTGCTCCTGCTAAAACAGGTAAAGAAAGTAATAATAATACTGCAGTAATTACTACTGATCAAACAAATAAAGGTATTCGATCTAAAGTAATTCCTCTTGACCGTATATTAATTACTGTAGTAATAAAATTAACTGCTCCTAAAATTGAAGAAATTCCTGCTAAATGAAGTGAAAAAATTGCTAAGTCAACTGAGGCTCCTGTATGTGCAATTCTAGACGAAAGGGGAGGGTAAACTGTTCATCCAGTACCCGCGCCATTTTCTACTATACTGCTGGCTAATAAAAGAGTAAGTGAAGGAGGTAATATTCAGAAACTTATATTATTTATTCGAGGAAAAGCTATATCAGGTGCCCCTAGTATTAAAGGAACTAATCAATTTCCAAATCCTCCAATTATAATAGGTATAACTATAAAAAAAATTATAATAAAAGCATGAGCTGTTACAATTACATTGTAAATTTGATCATCTCCAATTAATGCCCCCGGATGACCAAGCTCTGCTCGAATTAAAATACTTAATGAAGTTCCAATTATCCCTGCTCAAGCCCCAAAAATAAAATATAATGTACCAATATCTTTATGATTAGTGGAAAACAGCCATTGTTGCGATTAAATGGCTGAAATTTAGGCGATAGATTGTAAATCTATTTATGAAGGATATCTTCTTTAATCAAGGCTTTATAGTCATAAAATGATATTAGACTGCAATTCTAAAGGAGTAATAATTACTAAGGCTTAAAAGATTAAAACTTATATTTGTAACTTTGAAGGCTATTAGTTTATTTAACTTAAAGCCTTAAATTAAAAAATAAGAAAAATTAATCAATAATATTCCAGTAAAGGATAAAAAAGATAAAAATAAAGTTAAAAATAGTTTAGTAAAATTTAATTGGATTTTATTAAATCAATTAATTTCTCAATAATTAATTAAAAATGAAGCATAACAAATCCGGATATAATAGTAAAGTGTAATTAAAGTTAAACAAACTATTATAATTATTAATAAAATGTTGTTATTTATAGTTAAATATTGAATTACTAATCATTTTGGTATAAATCCCAGGAATGGGGGCAGGCCTCCTAGAGATAAAAGAAGAGTAAATATTAAAAATTTAATTAATGAATTATTATTTATAATAAAAAAAGTTTGATTAATATGAAATACTTTTAATATATCAAATAAAATTAAAATAGTAAATGAAAGAAATGAATAAATACAAAAATAAAATTCTCATAAATTTTCATTTGATATTATTGCTGCTAATATTCATCCTAGATGATTAATAGATGAAAATGCTATAATTTTTCGTAATCTTGTTTGATTTAATCCTCCTAATGACCCAATTAAAATAGAAAGTAAAATAATTAAATTAAATAAATTTGGGATAATAAAATAAGAAATTAACATTAATGGTGCAATTTTTTGTCAAGTTATTAAAATAAAATTATTAGTTCAGTTTAACCCTTCTATCACTCCGGGGAATCAAAAGTGAAAGGGAGCTGCGCCTATTTTAAGTAATAAACAAGAATTAATTATTACAGGATATAATGTATTAAATTCTCTAAAATATCAATTTATATTAATTGAAAATATTATTAAAATAATTGAGAATAAAAGGATAGCGGAAGCTAGAGTTTGGGTTAGAAAATATTTTAATGATGCTTCAGAGGTTATAAGATTATTATAATTTATCATTAAGGGGATAAATGATAATAGATTAATTTCTAATCCTATTCACGCTCTTAGTCATGAATTTGAGGAAATTGTAATAAATGTTCCTCTTATTAAAATAATTAAAAATAATAATTTAGATGAATTCTTAAAAATTAAAAAGAAAAGGATTAAAACCTTTATAAATGGGGTATGAACCCATTAGCTTAGTTAGCTTATCTTTTTTTATATATTTTAGTGTATGATGCACAAAAGTTTTTGATACTTTTAGAAATAGTTTAATTCTATTAAATATAATGAATATGATTATAAATCATATAATTTACCCTATCAAGGTAATCCTTTTGTCAGGCAATTCATT